TTGGATCACATCTAGACAAATAGAAGCAGGGAGACGAGCAATGACACGAAATGCACGCCGTGGTGGAAAAATATGGGTACGTATATTTCCAGACAAACCAGTTACAGTAAGACCTGCGGAAACACGTATGGGGTCGGGGAAAGGATCTCCCGAATATTGGGTAGCTGTTGTTAAACCAGGTAGAATACTTTATGAAATGGGCGGAGTAGCAGAAAATATAGCCAGAAAGGCTATTTCAGTAGCGGCGTCAAAAATGCCTATACGAACTCAATTCATTATTTCGGGATAGAAATATAGAACCAAAGAAAAGGGGTCTTTGGAATAAAAAAAAATTGCAGGTTTCTTTTTTTGGACAAAGAATATTTCTTTTTTTTTCCTTCGCCCTTTTTTGCATTGAAAGAAGAGATTCAAAAATGATATGATTCAACCTCAGACCCATTTGAATGTAGCGGACAACAGCGGGGCCCGAGAATTGATGTGTATTCGAATCATAGGAGCTAGTAATCGCCGATATGCTCATATTGGTGACGTTATTGTTGCTGTGATCAAAGAAGCAATACCAAATATGCCTCTAGAAAGATCAGAAGTGATCAGAGCTGTAATTGTACGTACTTGTAAAGAACTCAAACGTGACAACGGTATGATAATACGATATGATGACAATGCTGCAGTTGTCATTGATCAAGAAGGAAATCCAAAAGGAACTCGAGTTTTTGGTGCGATCGCCCGAGAATTGAGACAGTTAAATTTTACTAAAATAGTTTCATTAGCCCCTGAGGTATTATAAGATAAGACTATGATATAGGGATATTTGAATGAAATAGATTAATTAGTAGATTGTGTCTCACGTATATACCTTTAATAATTCATAAATAAATACATGTTTATTATATCCAAATTTGGAGGCACCAATAATTTTAGTTCATCATGGGTAGGGACACTATTGCTGACATAATAACCTCGATACGAAATGCTGACATGAATAGAAAAGGGACAGTTCGAATAGCATCTACTAACATCACCGAAAACATTGTTAAAATACTTTTACGAGAAGGTTTTATCGAAAACGTGAGGAAACATCGGGAAAGCAATAAATATTTTTTGGTTTTAACCCTCCAACATAGAAGGAATAGGAAAGGACCATATAGAACTATTTTAAATTTAAAACGGATCAGTCGACCTGGTCTACGAATCTATTCTAACTATCAACGAATTCCTAGAATTTTAGGTGGGATGGGGATTGTAATTCTTTCTACTTCTCGAGGTATAATGACAGACCGAGAGGCTCGACTAGAAGGAATCGGCGGAGAAATTTTGTGTTATATATGGTAATCCTTCTAATATCCGAATTAGATCCGAAATTTCCTATTTGTGAAAAAAAAAAGAGAAAGGACGGGTTGTCTAATATCACTCCTCCTCCATTAGTTGATACTTCAAGGGGGTTTTACCTGGAATGAAAGAACAAAAATGGGTTCATGAAGGTTTAATTACTGAATCACTTCCCAATGGTATGTTCCGGGTTCGTTTAGATAATGAAGATCTGATTCTAGGTTATGTTTCAGGAAGGATCCGACGTAGTTTTATACGGATACTACCGGGAGATAGAGTCAAAATTGAAGTAAGTCGTTATGATTCCACCAGAGGGCGTATAATTTATAGACTCCGCAACAAGGATTCGACCGATTAGGCAGTTGTTTCAACTTCAACATTCCTTTCATGGGGATACAATTCGAAGTTCAAAATCTCAAGAAACTTATTTTCTTCCAAGAAATAGATTCGGAATTCAGTTAAGGTAAGGAATGACAAATATGAAAATAAGGGCCTCTGTTCGTAAAATTTGTGAAAAATGTCGACTGATCCGTCGGCGGGGACGAATTATAGTAATTTGTTCCAACCCGAGACATAAACAAAGACAAGGATAATCTTTCTAAAAGGGACTCTAAAGGACCCGATGTACAAATAAAAATAAAGGATCTGTTTTAACATGAAATGGATATATCCATATATCTCTGACTCATATTTATGAGATGATAAAATATGGCAAAACCTATACCAAGAATTGGTTCACGTAGGAATGGACGTATTGGTTCACGTAAGAGTGCACGTAGAATACCAAAGGGAGTTATTCATGTTCAAGCAAGTTTCAACAATACCATTGTGACTGTTACAGATGTACGAGGTCGGGTGGTTTCTTGGTCCTCTGCCGGTACTTGTGGATTCAGGGGTACAAGAAGAGGGACACCATTTGCTGCTCAAACCGCAGCAGGAAATGCTATTCGTACAGTAGTGGATCAAGGTATGCAACGAGCAGAAGTTATGATAAAAGGTCCTGGTCTCGGAAGAGATGCAGCATTACGAGCTATTCGTAGAAGTGGTATACTCTTAAGTTTCGTACGGGATGTAACCCCTATGCCACATAATGGCTGTAGACCTCCTAAAAAAAGACGTGTGTAGAAATAAACATTGAAGAGATTTCAAGAGAAATAAACGATTCAATGAT